TGATGAATTCTCTAAGCTGCCCCTGGAAACTTCATTAAAAGACTCTGCGCTTTGACCTATACGGGTCTCCAATATGGCAAGAGCCTAATTAATCGCATATACGAATGACAGGCGGAGTTTCTTTCTTCCCCCACACCACAGGAATAGGATATGAGCAGAAATACTAAATTACCTGGTGTGCCTGGCCTATTTGTTTTGTTAGTTCCACCCGGGACGGGGATAAACTGCAAGGGAATTTCAATATGGCAACCATTGGAAATATATTTTGAATACATGTTGCGAAGCTGTCTTTACCTATATCAAACACTTATGTAACCCTGTACCTATCGAATCTCTAATCCTGCCTGGTATACTGGCATCTCATTTCTGCCAAAACTAGCCCCATTTCTGTTATCCCTTCGGCCTTTTCCACCTCTAATCTTTATCTTTGATGTGTGGGATAGCTAGTAGCTACTAGTGGTAGAGGCAGGCAGCTTGACCCCCCCTAGCTTTCGTGATAGAATTTCTTTCCTCCGGAGCCCAGACTTCTAAATTGGCTCGTGAAAAAAGGGGGGGGGGGTGGGGGGTTGCGACGGGGCTTGGCGGCTCGTCGCGGAACGAGCTAACTATAACTAGGTCACAACCATCAAAGTGAGTGACCTATTAACCCAGTTCTCCCCTTTTTTCTTTAGATCCCCGGTTTTTCCCGTTGCTTTCTTTGCGTCGTCATCGCTGCTAAACTCCAAGTAGTCATCGGATCCCTCCTATTTTCTAAAAATCTAGAATTTAGCTCAACTACTTAGTGGGTAGTTGGTTAGGTTGTCGAATCCTCCTTAGGTAGCCTCGTCAAAACGAAATGAAGAACGAGAGTGAGAGATTGGAACTACCTCCATTTTAAAATGAATTCCTTTTTGTAAAATGATTAATGATGTGGATAAGCTGATACCGACTCGTCAATCTACTCCATACTCAACCCGCCTCATATTACTGGCTTACTGACGCGAAAACAGGAAAATCGTTCGTTGGTAAACCCATGCATCAATTTGATATATATTTTATTTCTCTATCTGCGTTGCTTCTTTGCAATCCGGCAAAAGGCGCAGAGACAACACTTTGAAAATAGATTTGCGGGGAAAAAGAATGAAATTTATCCCGTAAATTGCTTTTTGTACTTGTAGTCAGAAACGACTTGGATGAGTTCTCCCCTCAACAGTAATTGAATGACGAGGAGCCGTATGAGGTGGAAATCTCACGTACGGTTCTGTATAGCGACGTTGTAGCTGTCGACTATTTCACAACTACACCAAAAAAACCCAACTCTGCCCTACGTAAAGTCGCCAGAGTTCGATTAACCTCCAAGTTTGAGGTAACGGCTTACATACCAGGTATTGGCCACAATTCGCAAGAACATTCGGTGGTCCTTGTGAGAGGCGGAAGGGTCAAAGACCTACCCGGCGTTAGGTATCACATTGTCAGAGGAGCCTTAGATGCTGTAGGAGTGAAGGGCCGTAAAAAAGGGCGTTCTAGTGCGTTGCAGAACATTGTCACAACTTGTATCATCGCAATGATTCCGTATCAGTTCTTCTGATATGTCAAATGTGTAGCCGACCCAGCATTGTCAGGGGACTGAAGCCTGCTACTACAAAGATTGGTTATTATCCGTCTATTTGTGTGAAACAGCTTGGTGTCTAAGGTGTTTTATTCCAGTAGGTTAAGTTGAGTTTTACCCGGACTCCCACCTAAAAAGAAAAGTCTTTTCCTTCTGGAACGGATTCAGGTTACGATTACGGATATTCGGCGGAGACTTTGTATACAGCTACCAATTGGATCGAGAAACCTACGGACATTACGAGTAAGATAATTGAATTGCAAGATTTTTTCTTTCCCATACCTAATTTTTTACTTATGTGAAAAAAAAAAAGGAAACGGATGCTCAATGTGCAATGAGTAAATATGATTTGCGTTCTATAAAAAATTGATTGGAAATCGCTTGGATAGTTTTTATTCAATCATATGGAAAGCTGTATTCGACGAAAGTCGCACGTGCAGTTTGGAGGGAGATCCCCACTAAACTAACCGGTGGATCCACTCTACAATATGGAGTGAAGAAGCCAAAATAGTAGCTTAAGATAGCGCCAACAAAGAAAAATTGATTGAAGTTTGACATAATTGTAAACTTGTGGTACATCGGAGCAATGTAGTGAACAAAATTAGAAATATCGAATCGGATCCAATTTATCGCAATCGATTAGTAAACATGCTTGTTGATCGTATCATGAGAAACGGCAAAAAATCACTAGCTTATCAGATTTTTTATCAGGCTATGAAGCGGATTAGATAAAAGACAAATAGGAACCCACTGTCTGTTCTGCGACAGGCAGTGCGTGGGATAACTCCCGATGTAGTCACGGAAACCAAACGTGTAGGTGGATCCACTTATCGAGTTCCCGTTGAAGTAGTACCTGCAGAAGGAAAAGCTTTGGCCATCCGGTGGTCATTAATCGCGTGTCGAAAACGCTCAGGTCGAAGTATGGCTTTAAGATCGAGTGATGAATTGATGGATGCCGCCAGAAATTCCGGTAGTGCCATACGGAAAAAGGAGGAGACTCATAAAGTTGCGGAAGCTAACAAAGCTTTTGCCCACTTCCGTTAGTTTTGTTTAGATTCGTTCCAATCCACAAAGATTTCGTTGCGGATTGGAACCGGGGCACAAATTCTGGGGAATCAAGAAATACCACGCGGAAATGGATAAGTGAGGGGTTTACGACTACTTCCTTTTCAGTTTGTTAATTATTATAATCTTTGTGATACGGCGGTCGATGCGAAGTTGCGGAGTGCTCTGTTCGTGAAAAGGCTTGACGTAGGATTAGTTTCTTGGAGACCAAAATAAATTGATCAGGGGCGCGCATCGCGTGGAAGAAAACTTCCCATTTTCCCCTTCTCTCTTTTGTCTTAGAAAATTTATGTTGTTAAATAAGTGACAAAAAATTTTTGGATACGGGAAAAAGCCCCTGTGTCCAAAAATTTTAGAGACTCAATGTATTTTGGTTGACACAGATAGGTTTTTGTGTTAGACTAAGAAGTAACAGGCTTACCATCCTGGGGAATCACTAACTCCTTTTCGAAAACCAAAAATTATCATGACCGCAACTTTAGAACGACGCGAAAGCGCAAGCCTATGGGGTCGCTTTTGCGACTGGATCACCAGCACCGAAAACCGTCTTTACATTGGATGGTTCGGTGTCTTGATGATTCCCACCCTACTAACCGCAACCTCTGTATTCATCATTGCTTTCGTCGCAGCTCCTCCTGTAGATATTGACGGTATTCGTGAGCCCGTTTCTGGTTCTTTGCTATACGGTAACAACATTATCTCTGGTGCTATCATTCCTACTTCTGCAGCTATTGGGTTACACTTCTATCCAATCTGGGAAGCAGCTTCCGTCGATGAATGGCTTTACAATGGTGGTCCTTACGAACTGATCGTTCTTCACTTCCTACTTGGTGTAGCTTGCTACATGGGTCGCGAGTGGGAACTAAGCTTCCGTTTAGGTATGCGTCCTTGGATTGCTGTCGCTTACTCAGCTCCAGTTGCAGCTGCTGCCGCCGTCTTCTTGATCTACCCTATTGGTCAAGGAAGTTTCTCCGACGGCATGCCTCTGGGCATTTCTGGTACTTTCAATTTCATGATCGTCTTCCAGGCTGAGCACAACATCCTTATGCATCCCTTCCACATGTTGGGTGTAGCTGGCGTATTTGGCGGCTCTCTATTCAGTGCTATGCATGGTTCTTTGGTAACTTCTAGTTTGATTAGAGAAACTACTGAGAATGAGTCTGCTAATGCAGGTTATAAGTTTGGTCAAGAAGAAGAAACTTACAACATTGTAGCTGCTCACGGCTATTTTGGTCGTTTGATCTTCCAATATGCTAGCTTCAACAATTCTCGTTCTCTACACTTCTTTTTAGCTGCCTGGCCCGTAGTAGGTATTTGGTTCACCGCCTTAGGCATCAGCACCATGGCATTCAACTTGAATGGTTTTAACTTCAACCAATCCGTAGTTGACAGCCAAGGTCGTGTTATAAACACCTGGGCTGACATCATAAACCGTGCCAACCTAGGTATGGAAGTCATGCATGAACGTAACGCTCATAACTTCCCCCTAGACTTAGCTTCTGTTGAAGCCCCTTCTATAAACGGATAATATTTGTCTGGTCGTGCAGCACAACTGGATACCAAACCCTTCAACTTCGGAAGATAGGGTTTGGTGCCCTCAAGGTTTGTACGGTAGAACGGAGAAATAGGCTGTTCTCGGCCTGTCACAACTTCACGGTCATCAGTTTCCGACCTTAGATTGAGAATGAAAAGGAGTTGTAAGAATATCCCTCCGGGATTAATGCTTTAAAGAGTTTCTATTTCTACTCACTAAATGCTTGCAATTCTTCAATCTTTTGGGTGGAAGGAGTTGGGAATACATTTATCACTTCACAGATTCTCTGTCGTCTTGGTATATAATGCAGTTAATATGGACTGCATCAATGAAATAATTTCTCTAGATTAACGGATAGATCTTGTCCAAATTTGGAAAACCCCTCACTATTAAATTAACAAAGAGGGCGGACGTAGCCAAGTGGATTAAGGCAATGGATTGTGGATCCATCACGCGCGGGTTCAATCCCCGTCGTTCGCCCAATCCGGGTAAGTCAATACCGCCGCTCTGCCTGTTCAGAGCGGAGAGAATCTGTTGAGATAGATAAGGTATATACCTGGTCTCTTCAACAATAACATTTGGAAATCCCCGATCTCATTCCAGTTCTGGATGCAGCTATTTACAGAAATAACCAGATTCCTATGATATATTTCTTCTGTCCCATCTTGAAATTTCCAAAATTATCGGTATAATAGAGTAGATATGGGAAATAGAATAGATATGGAGATATGGGAAATAGAATAGATAAATAGTATCATAAGAAACAGGGAAGAAAAAACTATGGTGAAAAAGGTAGTAGAAAGAAGAGTAGGAGTAAGAGGCCCCGACTCTTCATCTAAATCTAAAGTTTGGGACTTTTTGAAAGTCGATGCATTGAAATACTTCTTCAAATTATTGAAAAATCAACATCTCAAAGAACTTGTTGTTCTTCCAGTTTCCACCGCCGAACCTTTTATCAGATTATCTGACTTGTGATTTCTGAGTTCACTGTTTTTACGCAATCTGCGTCATTCAGTAATGAGGGGTAGTAGCATCACCTTGGAGGTGCTGATGCTGCTAACGATACCAACCTTTATGTACCGCTTGAGTGACAAAAACCCGATTGAGAGAAGTTTTGTATTAACGAAAGTCATTAATGGAGGTGACGGTATAAGAAAGAAACAGGCGGAAAATCTCGGTGATTTCTCCCGCAACTGCTTCCTTAGATTTAAAAGATTTCTATCTATCCTAAAAAATAGGAAAGGGGGAGTGTCGGCTTCCTACTACTTAGATTCAAACAAAGATATTTCAATTTCCGCAGGTTTCCCAAATGAGGAAAAAATCCGTTATGATGTAATGGCTCCCTTGGTTTCCGGTAGATGGAAGGCACGCATAACGATCGATTTCCCCCTGTTTCTATTTGGCGGAGATATATTCAAAGATGATATTGAAGAGATTCAAACGGTTCGTGGTGATAGGTATCTGCAAAATTCCATTAGGTTTTTCAAATTCTATAACCAATTTCTAGTTTCCAAGAAGGGAAGTGACTGCTGCCAAAACAATTTTGATTCGTCGCTTCTTCGGGAAATTCGTAACAAACAAGATCTGGATCGGTTCCAAGCGATACGGTTGAGAAGCGATCCATTAAGTCCCGTAGGATTGGACCCCTGTGCCAAATCGCTACTTGAATCCATAGATTCAGCAGATCACCGAGGAGATGGATCGGCTTTTTGCTTTGAGCAAGAAGGCTTTTCTCATTTGTCTTCGTTTACGTCTTGTGAAAAAACGATTTTGTTTCATAACTTTCTATCCGGATTAGATTCTGAAAAATATGGGAAAGACTTTCCCGTTCTACATGCTTATTCACAAATTAGAAATCAATTAATCAACCGACTAACCAACTTGACCTCGAGAATTAATAAATCGAACCTTATTCTTGATGGAGAAAAAGTTATTGACGTCAGTAATAGCTTCAAATCCCAGAAAGGAATTTTCCCACCGAGAATGGAGTCAAATATTACGTTTACTGAACTATCTGGCCAGAAACTTGGGTTAGCGGGTAGCGGATACTTTGACTTCAATCATATTTTTACAAATTATTTTGAAGCATGTTTAGGGATACCTAAAGAAACAACTAATCAAAGTGAAAAGAATCATTTTTCAAAAAAGTTGAACGGAAGGGGAAATCTAGATTCGATATATTATCTAGTTAGATTGTATGGGCGAAGTGAAATCATATCTCTATACCCAACATGCATATTTATTCTACACGACTACTTCTGTGCGTTATCCACTGAATATTTCTCCCAAATAAAATATTGGCTGGCTGTCTGGACGGGGAGCAGAGAATACACCATCCTAGCAAGAATTGCAACTGAATAAACAGTATTTGAGTGGAAGGATAATGTGGAGCGTCTATTGAACAAATATATTACCTCCCGAATTGATGAGTGTAAGAATGTTCAATCAAATGTGCATAGATGGCTCGATACAACAGGGTATTTGTCTCTTTCGACTGTCGGAAAATCTTTTGGAAAAGAAATGAGGGATGACTTGGAAGAATTAATTTGCCGTGTGTCAATAATGAGGAACGAGTTACTAAATAAGCCAGGTGCCTGTCTCGGCAGTACCAATCAACATACCAAGAACTATTTCCACCGATTTCTTGATTTGTTATTTCTGTCTAAAATGCTTGTTGCTGAGGCTACTCATACTCACCAGAAAGCTATAATAGATACCATTGATTACTGCATCGAGAAATTGGACGATATATATTCTTATACATTGAACGAAATGGATCTTATTGATTTTGTTTTTTTCTCAAGTTTATGTAAAGGTGACGTTCACGGACAGATACTTTCTCTCAACACAATTCTTAGAAGAAAGAGAAGTTTTTTTATCGAGCTTAAGCCTAGACTGTTGAGAGGTCAAGAATCGGTAGGCTCCTCGACCGCACTGAAACCTGCGCCCACTATTCCTGGGTTGCCTCGCATCGAAGCTATCCGAGCAAGATTTTCAAATGATGCTTTTTCCATTACAAGGTGGCAAATTTGGAATCTGTTTCTGCATGATTTAAACCGTGAGGGAGATTCAATTAAGAATATTGGTGGGGGTATTTCAAAAAACAATTCCGATCAAATAAATAAATTAAACGACTCACCTGTACGGAGCTGCGATAGAAACAAGTTTATTTCAAGAATCGAAGGGGGTTTCTTCATCGGGAGATGCAACAGTAGTTATCTCAACGTGTTGGAAAACTTCTCTGTGGGCTCCGATGAGAAAGCCATCTCATCTGAGATCATCTCATCTATTCATCCCCAACTGTCAGATTCGTTATCATCCAATTTATCGAAACAAACAGCACGGAAGGCAACTGGTCACTTACTCAAACCAATTCAATCCATTTCATCTAATCTGCATGAATCTGCAACAACAGTAACTCACTTAGATGGACTTCCCAATTCTATTTCGGATCTGAACCGGTTACTGGCAAGTTTGAACTCATCCCCTTGTGAAGCGATAGACTCGTCCCTATCTTCGTGCAGTAACGATGGGGTTTTTTCAAAAGAGGCGTCGGTAAACTCCTCCGACTATCAGCGATCCCAACCTCGTTGGAATCTGGTACTAGATCAAGCCAATTCAAAGAAGTTTGTTAAAAATGAATTAGACGGTTCCACCAGGAATCAAAACGGTTTGTCTATTGGATATTTTTGGGAACCAGAAGAATTGGATACACCTTATTGGTTGCTAAGATTCTCATTATGCAATGATGTAACATCGAAATTTCTAGCGGGATCAATTGGAAAGGAGGTTCCCCACGAAGATGCGAGGTTTGCAGATTCATCTGCCCGGGAAGAAGCTACTTGCCTGTCCTATTTCACCAATTTTAATGGATTATCAAAAGATTTGAACAAATACAAGATCTCTTGGATCTTTTGGAGAGACAGTATGGATGAAAAATGGAGCTTATTGAGAGATTATATACCTCTGTTTTTTACCCCCACCTGGTGGAGATACTTCTACGACCTGATCAGAGAAACATATCCAGAAATAGTACTTAAATTAAGTTATGACTCAAATCATGATCTTCCTAGAATTTGTGAGGGAATTGCTAAGGATTTAGTAGGTGGCGCAAAAGGCTATTTATTACGAAATTTGCAAAGGCTAGGATTGAGATTCGAAAACAATTCTATCCGTGCCCTATCATCCGAGATAGATTTTCTCATTTCCGAAAAAATCCCCGATGAACTGGAGATGTCACATCCAGGAGAATGGTCGGTATCTCAATTTTCCGATAGGACTATCTTCTATTGCTGCATCCTCTCAATATTAGTTGTTCTCGCGTTATTGAAACATCCTTTGTCTGCCGTTTCGGGTTCCAATTTCTTTCGTTCATGGAAACGTTTCGATACCATTGAATATTTAACAGACCCAATGCGTGGATCCTATTTGAAAAAGGTAATGTATTCCCCTCCGACAAGCTAAATGTTAACGAGAGATCTAATAATCCATTCCTTGACTAGATTCTTGAGTTATGTAAATAATATAATTTTTTTTCTTCTCATTAAAAATGAACTTGATTCATGGATATTTCGTAGAGAAAGCTCTGATATTATAGAAAATAGTAAAGAATTACTGACTCAATATTTAGTAACGACTAGAATTATTTACAGATATGCATCGAAATCAAAATCCAATTATGACTTATTGAGCAACAATATCTTTCATGAACCTTACCCACGAGGAAGATCCAATGTTTTGGCATACTTACTTCAATTCTGGCAAAATGATCTATTGGGTCACAAGATCTGTAAGTTGGATCCTGTGGAGAAGTGGGCTTTTTCCGCCTTCGGGAGAAATATTATATTTTCAGCAACAACAAGACAAAGAGACGGCATACTGAACATGCCATGTTGTGACATACCTATTTCACTTCAATCGGGATTATTACCATCTAAAGGGATTTTGCTAGTAGGACCTATAGAAACTGGCCGATCCTCTATTATTAGAGATGTAGCATTCAACTCCTACTTTCCAGTAGTGAAACTACCACTAAAGAAGTTCATATACAACCGATCCTTTTTCAGCAATGTACGTGGAAATTTCATCTCGAAAGAGAGCGTACACCGATTAATTCTCGTCTTTGAAATAGCAAAGGAAATGTCTCCTTGTACACTATGGATTCAAGATATTCATGAATTGAATATTCATCGTTCGTATAATAAGCTAGAAGCTGATCCCAAATTCTTACTTTGCCAAATATTGAAGAGTATTGGTCACAAGCTGGGCAACCCCAACATCCGCAAGAATGTTGTTATTGCCACGACTCACGTACCTGCGAGGATAGATCCAGCTTCAGTAGCTCCGAATCGGTTAAACTAATTAATAAATTTTCGAAAGTCCAATGGGCGTCAACGTCAAAAAGAATTGTCAATTCTATTACGTATCAAAGGTTTTCATATAGGGGCTAATCCGCCTCTCCTTGAGGATACTGTGTCTGGAACTACGGGTTATAGTAAACGAGATCTATCCTTTCTCGCTAATGAAGCGTTATTAATAGGTACTTGCAGAAGGAAAAAGTTTGTATGCAACAATGTCGTTGGATTAGCTTTGCATAGACAGCATTCGGCTGTTAGTGATATGGGCAATGGGGTGGAATCTGATTCTGAATGGGAAATCTCTTCCTACGAGATAGCGGAAGCCACTTCGAAGAATAGTTTGATAGATACTTATTTCACGGATATGCCATTTATTGGTCGTGACGCGTTGAAGATGCGATTTTATTATTTGTCTAACTGGTATGTGGAACCTTCAATAACCAAATCAACAATTGATGAATTCACTTTGTTTTCGCATCTCCTAGGGCTACTAGCTGAATTAGTAGCTCGCGATTCATTCCAAATGGATATGAGAAAAAAAGAGAATTTCATTGTTCTCGATAAACTCGTAGAAAATGGCTTAAACCTAGCTTGTGGTGTTCTAGAAAACCTATCGAATAATTTCTCGCGTTCAGAAATTTGTGAGGGGGGGGGTCAACGCAATAGGAGTTTTTCTATTCCCTTTCCTATCGGAAAACCCAAGCATTGCTCAGGTGTAACCTCTACAAACCGCTCCTTTAAATTTCTGAGAAGGGCGAGACTTAGTAGTAGTCTAACCAATTCCGAGATGCAACAGTCACCCGAATTAATAAACTCGACGACAGAGGTGTCGCGTGAGATTACTTGGTCCCATAAGGCTTGGCGTCTCCGTTTCTTGCGAGGCGGGACTTATGAATTGATGGGGATATTATCCGAACCCAACCTTTTGTATAAATTAATTCTCCTTTACCACAATCAGAATTATATACCCCAACAAGATTTTGAATTCAATAAGATTAAGGGGGAAAAAAGAAAATGGCGCGAGAGAAGCGGGTATCTTTTCAGTTTTGAAAAATCTGTCACTAATGTAACAGATCACTTTATTAAAAGATTAGAAAACCGATTGGATAATCTATTGTTACGTGAGCAATTTCTCGAATTGGGAATCTCTGGCGACTCATCTAACGAGTATGAAACACATTGTGATCGATTTAATGAAACAACTCGACTCTTTGGGGGGCGCTTCATCTGGGACCCCATGCTTTTGTTTCAGCCAGACCCTAATATTCCTTCTCTGAGCCGCAACTTGTTGCCGACAAAAGAACTAGCGCGGAGGCTTTACACCATTTACGGTATGAGAAGGCAGCGCCTTCAAAAGATGTCAAATAAGAAAATTAAAAATTTCTTTCTCTATCGTGAAGATAATCCGAAATTGAAACCCGACCCGTCTATTACTCGGTGGAATAATCTTCCTTCGGATGAGGAGGAACGAGATTCCGACTACGCCAAAGAAACTTTTCTAATGGACATACATCTGCAATATCCGCAGGTATTTACTCCCGTTCGTTTGGATTGCTACACGATAGCGGAGGATTTCCCGGTACGATTTCTTCGGTTTAGGCTTCTGGTTCATAGAAACAGGTGGATGAGACGGAACCGTTCCCCATTTCAGGATTTTATTATCTATAATATGTTGCTTGAAACTTGTGAATATCTATCCAATCCGTTCCGGTTTGGTGAAGCATCGCTGGATCGAACAATGAAAGAATTCCTTTACGAGAGTTCAATGTCGTAAAACAACTGTTGTTTCTTCAGTTAGATACTCCCCACTCCGTCTAGATCTCTAGCCATAGAATTGAAAGCCAAATAAGTAAGAGGAAGATCTCTATCTTCCTCTTACTTATACAAAAAATCCAATCCCAGCAGAGTTGGAGACCAGTCACTATGTGATAATGGTAGGAGTATCCTTACTGAAAAATGAGATTAGGAGAAATAATAAGGCTATTCCGCAGGAATTCTGCAAACGAAGTAAATCTTTCGTATCAACATTGATACGTATTTTTTTAAAAATAGAATTCTGGGTCTACCCCCCAGTTGAATCATTAATTCGCTCATTCCAGTCATTCGATACACTGGATTGAATTGAAGTGAAAACTATTAAAAAACGACGCCTCAATGGCGTCATTGGAGCTACCGAGAGGAGGGGCGCCAGTATTCCTGTCTCCATTTGTTGGTGTTGAGGCTTGAAATAAGCACGAAGGTAAACCATTCAATGATTGGTGGGTCATAATCTAATTACTGGGAATTATCGACGTAGATATGAAATGAATCTCCCCGGGTAGGATTCGAACCTACGACCAATCGGTTAACAGCCGACCGCTCTACCGCTGAGCTACCGGGGAAGGTGGTAGTGGATTCAGTTTCATACACACTTGAAGACCTCTTTTTTTTTTCGGAAGCAACTTCCAAAAATAAGGGAGTGGGAGGCGCTAATCTTTCTATGCTATTTCGTAAACTTTACGTACGCCCTAAATCCCATTATAGGAGGAGGTGGCGGCGATAGCAATCCCCCTTGACTTGATTGGAGGGGCCCCCAAATCATGGGCATGGGAGGAGGTGGGGGGGCAATCGGCCAAGACGAGGTCAAGATCAACCCAGCCCCCCTCCCACGATTCACACGATTCATATTGATCAATCACCAATCAGTGGTTTCTCTTCCCCCCTTCTGGGAGGCGTAGTAGAATAGTCACAGGATCCTTCCACCCCAAAATCTTTGAAGAAGGAAAACAGGTAGGATAGGGGAAACAGAAAAAAATATGGAGACAGGGAAGATGAATAATAGCCCTCAATTAATTCCCAATTAGTGAAGGCAACATTAAAAAGAGAGAAAAAATTAATACAATAAAAAACCCAAAGACTAACACAAATGAGTAATAAGATACCCTGCCGGTTTCTCCGTATCGTAAAGTCTCTCCTCCGACAAAATTTGACGCACCTGTCGTGTTAACAAAACCATCTAAAATACGCCGATCAATTTCTGAAATTAACTTGCTGATAAATATCACATTCCGTACAAACCAAATATTATAGTAGTGATCTATATAACCCCGATTCAGCGACCAGGTTTGAATGAAACAGCCAAATGTACGAACTAAATCCCTGTTTATTGTTTTCGAAACAACAGATTTTATGTTATCATTTAAAAATTGTCCATAAAGACTGCTGGAAATAAGTATTCCAAGAAAAGAAATACTTAACGAACCTGTTGAATTAACCAGAACTTCTTGTAAGTAAATAAACCACTCAGAAGGTAAATCAAGCCCATGACTGGTTTTACCGACAAGACCAACTCCTAATAATCCAATTGATATAACGGGTATTGCTAATGCAACAAGAGAAAACGTCATGAAAAAATTGGATTCTTTAGGCTGTACTAAGCTTTGGTTAGAATGGGTTTGAATGTTTGATGAATCGACTAAATATGCTGGTAAAAAATCCTTTTCAAGAATATATTCTGCATATGTAGAGTTTTGACTAATTTGATTGATGGATGATTTCAGCTCAACCCCACCCCACAGACTAATGTCTCTTAAATATGGGTTAGAATTGTTAAAATATGTACAATTTGCCTGATTGGCACGAAAATCTCCTTCAAAAGCGAGAAAATGGATACGAAACATGTAAAACGCAGTAAGACCCGCTGTAAAAGAAGTGATCAATCCTAGGACCGGAGAATATAACCAGCTTTCAGTTATAATTTCATCTTTAGACCAAAAACAAGCTAGAGGTGGTATGCCACACAAAGAAAGAGTACCTGGAAGAAAAGTCGTTCCGGTTATTGGCATGTATTTTCGCAAGCCCCCCATAAAAAACAAGTTTTGAGTTTTATCGGGTGAATATCCAACTATTTTCTCGATTGAGTGAATAACTGAACCGGCCCCAAGAAATAACAAAGCTTTAGAATAGGCATGTGTTATAAGATGGAAAAGTGCAGATCGATAAGAACCAATTCCCAAAGCTAAGACCATATAACCTAATTGAGACATGGTAGAATAGGCAAGACCCCTCTTAAGATCTTTCTGAAAAAGAGCTAATGTGGCACCTAACAAAACCGTTGTTCCACCTATCCAAGAAATAATACGCAAGGCGGGGGGAAACAGAGAAATTACGTTAAAGATTCGAGCAATAAAAAAGATACCGGCAGCTACCATAGTAGCAGCATGAATAAGAGCCGATATAGGGGTGGGCCCTTCCATTGCATCTGGTAACCATATGTGAAGTGGAAATTGAGCAGATTTAGCAACGGGACCTAGAAATAATAAAAGAATTATTATATTTGCAAAGATTGGATTGATAAATCCTATTTTTCCCAAATTGATAAATCAATCACACAATTCAGAAATCTCAAAGCTACCAGTTATCCAATAAACAGCTAAAATACCTAAAAGTAATCCAAAATCTCCTATGCGATTCGTGACAAAGGCTTTTTGACAAGCATTTGCAGCACTGGCTCTCGTGAACCAGAACCCTATCAAAAAATACGAACACATCCCGACTAATTCCCAGAAGATATAAAGTTGTATCAGGTTGGGACTGAAAACTAATCCTGGCATCGACGCGGTAAACAGGCTTAGATAGGCGTAAAACCTGACATATCCCTAGTCATGAAACATATAACTATCACTGTAAATCATAACTGAGATACCTATGGTAGTAGCCAGTATTGACATAATAAGGGTAAGCGGATCAACCAAAAACCCTATCTCTAAACAGAATTCATTCTTTGGGATCCAAGCCCATAAAAACTGATGAGTTGAATTACTAATAAATTGTTCCCTAAAGAGGATGAAAGAGACAAACATAGCAATTATTAGTGAAAAAATATTGAATAATGCACATATTTGTCGAAAACCTTGTGTAGCTTTTGGAAAAAAAAACACTATTAATCCAGTAAAACTAGAAGCTACTAATGGGCATGAGGGGATAATCCAAGCGTATTCGTTTGAAAGTTTCACAGGCGTATTGAACGCAAATTAATTCATAATTCTTTCTTTCGTGATAATTATTATTGAAAGAAAAAAAATACTGGAATAGTACTAAATGGAATATATGCAGGCAAAATAATTAATTTTTGCATTATACACAAAATTAAAACAAAGTAGTCTAAATCTTTAAGTTCATGTAAAAACAAAAAACTTGACAATCTCCGAAAACGAGCGAGATACTTAGTCGAACATTAATCTTTTTTACAATGAATTTATTTGTTTTATGATCGAACTTTTTACTTTTAATATTGAAATAAGTAAATTAAGAAGGAAAATCAGAATGGAGAAGTACGCAATTATCGATGTTGGTGGAAATCAATTACGAGTGGAACCGGGAAGATTTCATGATATTCGTCGCAATCTAAAAACCTTGAGGTCTGACACAAAAATCTCCATAAATCGCGTTTTGCTTATTCGTGACGGATCTGATATAACTATTGGCAATCCTTGGTTAGACCATGTAGTCGTCACAGGACGGATCTTACACAACTGCTTTGAAAAGAAATTGGTGATACAAAAGATCCATTCCAAGAAAAAAACGTGACGGATTCACGGATACAGGGAAACTAGAATTAGATTTGTAATTGATTCCATTTTTATTGCTAGTAAGGAAACAGCTATTCGCTAATTTTTTTCTTCGTTTTATTAAACCGCTAATTGAAAGAATTGGTGCAGCAAACTCAAATTTTTTAGTCTTTTCTTTTTTTATTATATCTATTCTACCGATACGGATCAACCGAGCGGTTTATCATCAATCAAACTTAACCAAAACACGATCTAATCTAACCTAATATGGCCGTTCCAAAGAAACGTACTTCTGGATCGAAGAGAAAAATTCGCAATTATGCCTGGAAAATTAAATCCGTCAAGAGGGCTTCTAGGGCGTTTTCTTTGGCTCAATCTGTTTTAAGTGGTCGTTCAAAAAGTTTTTACTACGTAACAGAAACAAAGTCTCTGCAAAAAGATTAGCGGTAGTTATGCAATTTTCACATAGTTGTTTGGCGAGTTGCAGATCTATAAATATTTCCCTTTGATTTTTTTTTTAATCTATGTTTAATTTCTATTTTGGTTCTTTTATAAGAAAGAATAAAATAAGAGTATGATTTCAAAAAATAACAAAAAAGAATTTATATGCACTAAATTAGAGATTATGCCGGCATTTATGCACAAATATAACAGACCCTAAAAATTGGTATTTTTCGGAATAACAGGATTTGAACCTGTGACCTCCATCACCCCAAGATGGCGCGCTACCAAACTGTGCTACATTCCGTATAGATATAAATATATTTACTATATATATTTATATCTATTTTCTATTTATAGAATAAATATATGGGATAGGCTATAGATCGCTAGGGATATTTGACATATCAAGAGATACATTGATTGATCACTAATGCTAATTCCGAGTTATATATATTTAGTAACCCCTTTGAACCAATTATGCCGATCATTTCAGTATTTTTGCTTTGGGTTCCCCAAAAATAGTTGACTCACCAGTCTGAGCCGATGTAAAATATATTTGCATCTGCTCAGATTTAAACAAGCCGCTATGGTGAAATAGGTAGACACGCTGCTCTTAGGAAGCAGTGCCAGAGCATCTCGGTTCGAATCCGAGTAGCGGCAAAGTACTTTTTTTCACTATTTTTTTTTTCATATTACCTAAGGGGTCCATTTTATTGGAGATGGATTCGTTGGTAATAATAGATTTAAAATGGGTTAAATCAAACGATTAAATCGAAAGAAAAGCAACTGGTTTCCTTTAATTACGATGTATACCTACATAGATTACATTTTTGTTCACATCTCTCTTTTGATGCTTTTTATTGTCACGTTGCCAAATCTGATCAATTTATTCCATGACATTCCTAGACTTAATCACTTTAGCAAGAACGGCATAATATCTGTTTTTTTCTGTAGTACAGGATCTTTGGCTATTCGCTATCTTCAAACCAAGCATTTCCCAATAGGGAATTTGTATGAATCATTAATGTTTCTTTCATGGGGCTTTTCTTTGTTATACCCGATTTTAAACATCGAAAGTCAAAACGGGTTATCGGGTGCGGTTTTGACACCCAGTGCTATGCTAACTCACGCTTTTGCAACTCCAAGTCTTCCACAGAAGATGCAACAACCCACTATGTTAGTACCCGCCTTGCAGTCTCAATGGTTGATGACGCATGTAAGTACAACGTCAATTAGTTATGCAATTTTATTATGTGGGTCTTCGCTAGCAATCGTTTTACTAAGTCTTTTTTACGGTAAAGTAAGTAGCTATTCTGGTGTCAATTTACAATACAATTCCAAATATACGAAACAAAACCACTCATTAATCTATTTCAAAAATGTCTTGAAACAAAGTAATTCTAAAAGTTTTATATACTTGCTTTTTTTCAATTCGCGAAAGTGCCAATTGATTAACTACTTGGATAAATGGACTTATAAGGCGATAAGCCTGGGGTTTTCTTTTTTGACTGTTGGTATACTTTCTGGAGCAGTATGGGCTAATGAAACTTGGGGATCTTATTGGAGTTGGGACCCAAAAGAGACTTGGGCATTAGTAACCTGGTTGGTTTATGCTATTTACCTCCATACGAGAATACATCGAAAGTGGATAGGGGAAGGGCCGGCTGTGGCAGCATCTATGGGATTTTTTTTGGTTTGGATTCGTTTCTTGGGAGTTAATCTATTAGGTGTTGGATTGCATAGTTACGGTTGGTTGGTCTAGAGATAAATAATAAATAATTGGAAAGTAAAAAAAAAAAATAATGCTGAAGATTTTAGTTTATTTTTGACTAAATCTTCAGATATTTCACAAAAATGAAAGAATAATGAGGAGGCGTTTTTAAAAAACTGGATGGAGAAGCAAAAACAAACATCTAAGAAATAGAGTAATCTACTACCTATCAAATTAAATGTTTGAATATGCTTCCCCGTTGTTTGAAAGTAAAAATAATTACAAATGTTTGAAAATAGAGTAATTACAAAATCCCAGATATTATGAAATTAGATCTGAATCACTGAGCCTAGCGAACTTCCTAACACACCAATTATAATTGGGAAACAAATACTTTTATTTGTATTAGAATTCCATTCTAATCAAGGTTGTTTTTTATTTATTTTAGTTTATCAAATTGGAATATAAATATAAAATTGAAAACACTTTATGATCCCAGATAGATAAAATCAAATTTGGATATGAACCGATACCAAGTATTGGCAATAGGAAACAAATTAAGGTGAATAACTCTCTTGGACCAAGATCAATTAAATAGGGATTTGATTTGGCAAATCTTTTATAACCATAAAAGATTCGACGTAACATTGATAACAAATAGATCGGAGTTAATATTGTACCAATTGCACCTAATGCTGTAATTCCTGTCTTTAAGCAAAATGAATATTGTTTCGCAGTAATAACTCCTAAAAAAACCAATAATTCTGATACAAAACCACTCATTCCTGGCAATGCAAGAGATGCCATTGAGAAAGTGCTAAACATGACAAATAGTTTAGGCATTGGAACCGCGATTCCCCCCAACTGATCCAAAAGATAGCTTCGAGTTCTATCATAACAACTACCCGCAAGGAAAAATAGAGCAGCCCCAATTAGACCATGAGAAATCATCTGCAACATAGCTCCGTTAATACCTGCATCTGTTAAGGAACCAATTCCGATGCTTACAAAACCCATGTGAGAAATTGATGAATAAGCTATTCTTCTTTTGAGGTTGTGCTGACTGATTGAAATTAGAGAAGCATACACAATTTGAATTCCTCCAATTAACATAATCCCCCAGCTTAGTAAAAAATGAGCATGAGTCAGTAATTCCAAATTAATTCGAATGAGTCCATAGCCACCCATTTTTAACAATATCCCGGCTAGTAGCATGCATGTGCTATAATGGGCCTCTCCGTGAGTATCTGGTAACCAAGTATGGCAGGGAATTATTGGTAATTTTACAGCATAAGCAACCAGGAATCCCATATAAATGAGTAGTTCCAACGAGAGAGGATAAGATTTAGACATCAAATCTTGAAGATCAAAAGACGGAATTCCACTACCGGAAAAACTCATAGTTAGAGCTGCTACCAAAAGAAAAATAGAACCACCGGCTGTATATAAAACAAATTTTGTGGCTGAGTATAAACGTTTTTTTCCGCCCCAGAGGCATAAAAGCAAATAGACTGGAATTAATTCTAGCTCCCACATAAAGAAAAAAAGCAAGATGTCACGGGAGACAAATAATCCAATTTGGCCGCCATACAAAAGTAACATCAAAAAATGAAATAGCCGTGTATTACGAGTGATAGGCCAAGCCGCCGGGGTTGCCAGAGTAGTAACAAAACCCGTAAGTAAGACGAGACCCATGGAAAGCCCGTCAATGCCCAATGACCAATGAAAATGAATAGAGTCTATCCATTTTGACGTCTCTGATAACTGAATTGACTGAAGATTAACTTGGAAATATCGATAAAAAATGTAAGTAATTAGTGAAAATTCCAGTATGCAAATACTTAAGGTATACCATCGAATGACTCGGTTTCCATCACGGGGCAGAAATGGAATCATCAAACCAGAAACAATCGGGAAGCAAACGATTGCCGTCAGCCAAGGTACATTACTAATCATGAGTTGAGAGATAAAAATATTTTTTTAATTAAAAAAGAGACTGTGTGAGCCCGCTGAGGTGACCCATATCTCTACTTAGAAATCTTAGATATGGGTCGATATGACTGATATGGCTCGGCAGTTAATCTTTTTCCCGTTTCATTGACTGACTAGTAAGCCAGACCCATACTACGGGTAGTTTCAGCACCCAAATATACACGCACACTTAGAAAATCTGTCGGACACGCAGATTCGCATCTTTTACAGCCTACACAATCTTCCGTTCTAGGAGCGGAAGCTATTTGATTTGCCTTGCATCCGTCCCAAGGTATCATTTCTAACACATCTGTAGGACATGCCCTTACACACTGGGTGCAACCAATACACGTATCATAGATTTTCACTGAATGTGCCATTGAGTCTATCTACTCCTATTGAATCGACGTAGTGAATTTTTATTAGAAAGTTGAAATAAATTAATTATTTATCATATTTTGACTAAAGATATTTAATAAGTTTTCCTTATCATTTTCAAAATCTATACAATAGCATCTCATTATGGGAAAACTTGTATCTTTTACCCTTTTCCCCCTCGGAAAGGTTGAAACTTGGACACACTAACTAGAAAGATTAGTGGCTAAAATGGGAGGGTTGAAGTTACTGAGTGAGTTTAAAACACCGTTAAATCAATCTATTTTATAAATAGGACTAATTGATTGAATACCTTAATCACCATTTTAGCAAATTCAATTGATCGATACGAGTAGAACTCCTATTCCGGTGGATGGAGATAGCGATGGCTAGCCCAGTCACAGCTTCGGCAGCGGCAACAGTTATTATAAATAACGAAAAGACCTCTCCCTCTTTTGTATTGCTAAAAAAATTTGAGAAAACAATAAAATTTATAGTAATAGCATTAAAGATTAACTCAAGACTCATAAGTGCTCTAACCATATTTTTACTTCTAATTAATCCGAAGAGACCTATACACAAAACGTATGCACTTAAAATTAGTCCTTCTCTAAACATAATTGGTTAAAATTCTCCTCAAAATTAAGTAACTTTTCTTTTAGGGCTTATATTATATAAAAATAAAGCGGTTTAAAAATCAACAAAAAAGAAATTAGATAAGTTAAAAAAACGAGGAATTATCACGAAACAATGAAATTGAGAATTTTTTAGTGGCTGTAAATCTATTTTCATTGCGTGCTGAATTGATTGCTCCCACCAAAGCAACTAGAAGAAGTATTGAGACAAGTTCAAAGGGTATTAGAAACTCAGTCAATAATTTGTATCCAAGTTCTTTAACATTATTCGCAAAAATACTTGATACAATTTTTTTTGTATCATTAATAATAACTAGACTAAACCACTCTGTATTATAAATTACATAACTTAATATCGCAAAAAGAATTGTACAAACTCCTAAAGCAGTGAAATATCCGAAGCCACGAGTAGCCGTAGCAACATCAGAGCTTGTAGGTTCGTCAGTAATCATTACCGCAAATACAGTTAAAACATTTATAGCTCCTACATAAACTAGCAATTGTGCAGCAGCTACGAAGTCCGCATTTGATACGAGGTATAATAAAGATATACAAGTAAAAACTAACCCTAGGGAAAAAGCGGAATTCGCTGTATTGACAAATGATACTGCACCTACACTTCCTAACAAAATACCTAATTCTAGTAATACCAAAACAGATTTATGAATTAGTTCTGAGAAATCCGTTGAACACAATTACTTTAATATTTCAATAGGGTTTTATTTAGACTTGACATTCCCTCTATTCTTCTACAATTTTTGTCAAACTAAATTAATTAATTTTTTAATTGAACAAAAAATTACTTCACAAATTAGAAATTGGTTTTGGTTGTTTTTTCAACCAAAGCCTTTTTGCCCCAAAAGGCTTGTGGAAGTCAAAAATGATTGAATCGAAACATCTTGGAATACAGAAAGAGGTATACGCCCTAGAGCCGTTTGGTCGTGATTAAGCTCATGACGATCATAACTGGAAAGTTCATATTCTTCAGTCATTGACAAACAATTTGTTGGACAGTACTCAATGCAGTTCCCGCAAAATATGCAAACTCCAAAATCAATGTTGTAGCTTTTCAACTTTTTCTTTTTCACGTCCTTTTTGAAAACCCAATCGACAACCGGTAGATTGATTGGGCATACCCGAACACAGACCTCACAGGCGATACATTTGTCAAATTCAAAATGGATACGTCCCCGGAAGCGTTCAGAGGGCAGGTTTTTTTCGTATGGATATTGGACAGTTATGGGCAAACGATTTGAATGATCTAAAGTAACCGTGGATCCTTGACCAATGTATTTTGCGGCTTCTACAACTTGTTGGCCATAACTTTGAAACTTAATTATTGCCGGAAACATGAGTTTATTACTATTTTTTGATTGATAAATATTTTCATATGATGGCAAGAAAACCAGTAGATGTAGTTGGTTCATCTTTTTGCTCTTTCTTACCTAATATTGAATTAAATAGATTCAACTTGAATTGAAATTAAGGTTAAGGATTCAATTAATTACTAAGATTTGAAACGCTGCTGTCAGCAATAAATTTGCCAGAGCAATAGGTAAGAGAAATTTCCATCCGAGATCTAGTAATTGATCCATTCTTACTCTGGGTAGAGTCCGTCTTGTCAAAATGGAGATAAAAATAAAGAGATAGGATTTGGATAATGTAGTGAGGATCTCTACAATTGGTCTCAATAAGTTGAACGATTCATCAATACTATTTGCTGTTGAAGCATTTTGCACAATGTTTTCAAAAAAAGGAATTGATGAATCCCATCCACCTAAGTATAAGACTGCTACAAAAAGTGAAGAAACTAACAGATTTAAGTGAGAACCAACATAAAATAAACCAAATTTAATACCTGAATATTCAGTTTGGTAACCTGCAACTAACTCTTCTTCTGCTTCTGGCAAGTCAAAAGGCAATCTCTCACATTCTGCTAATGAAGATATGAAAAAGGCAGTGAATCCTATTGGCTGACGCCACAAATTCCATCCCAAAAAACCATAATTGGACTGTGAATTTACTATATCAATTGTACTCAAACTGTTAGATAAATATAGTCGGCGGTTTCTTTTGTCTGCCTCTAATTCAAAACCGTACATGAATTTAGAGTTTCATACGGCTCCTCATTGAGATTTTAGAATAAGATATAAATTGTAATAACAACTATCTATTTATAATCAATGAGATTCCGTCTGCCTTGTCATAAGTTTGCTTCTGAATCTATCTCGACCTTATTTAGATTATCAATTTTATAGATATAAATGCATCTCTAAAAATATTTAAATCTACTTTATTGCATAATTCTGACGAGGATTACTTCGTTCCAAATGGTTATCATTTAAATGAGTAGAAATATACTCGAGGCCAAAATAATTTAGGTGTACTACTCAGTCGCCCCTACCACAGCTGAATCTATTCCAGGATAAGTGATGAAAAGTAAAAAGAAAAGGTATGAGAATTTGTTTGTATCTACTAGATTTCTTTCTCCCATAGATTAGATTACCTTCTTTCATTCTCATTTGATCTATTTGACAAGTCTCTTGCGTATATTTGTGTTTCTTGCTGCTCATTTCTTTCACTGAGCATAAACCAATTATTTCTTATTGTCCGCTTCAAGCCTGAGTAATAAGTTACAAACTTGGGATCAAATAGCACATACCGTTTGGATATGCTTTTAGCTCGTACATAGACTATGGGGTTTGATTTCATAACTGCATAAATGCCGTTTGAATCCACCCGGATAACTACTTGGTTTATCATTCCACGAGATTGACGAGTTGAGGGCATTTAGCTTTTCTCGCATCCGTGCTTAACGAATCGCACATAGGGATATCGATAATACACATAAAGCTAGGGGTATTTCATAACTGATAGATTGAGCTGCGGCCCTGAGACCGCCTAAGAAAGAATATTTGTTATTTGAACCGTATCCTGCCATAAGAATACCCAAAGGTACGATGCTTGATATAGCAATCCAGAAAAAAACGCCTATTCCCAAATTGGATAAAATGATATTTTGGCCAAAAGGTATCACCAAAAAGGTTATAAAAACGGGTATGACTACAACAGCAGGTCCGATGGTAAATAAGCGGGCGTTACCCCTGGCTGGGATGACGTCTTCTTTCAATAATAATTTGATTCCGTCTGCAAGGGATTGCATAATACCTAATGCACCGGCATATTCCGGCCCGATACGTTGTTGCACTCCTGCAGAGACTTTTCATTCGAGCCATACAGTAACTGATACTCCTATCGTTACTCCCAAAACTAAAATAAGGATATAAGCCAAAATCCCAATTGGTTCGGGAAAGGTAGCTGCGATTTTCAATCTATTGAAAAAATGAACAAGTCCCTCTTCAAAAAATTCAATATCATTTGTCATTCTAACGATCAACCTCTCCCATAATAATGTCTATACTACCTAGTATTGCCATAATATCCGCAAGTTTCATCCCTTTAATCAACTGAGGAAGAATCTGCAAATTTGTAAACCCGGGGGGACGAATCTTTAATCTCCAAGGAAAAACACTGTCATCCCCGAGTAAGAAAACCCCCAATTCCCCTTTAGGGGCTTCTACTCTTACGTAATGTTCCTGTCTAGGCAATTTAAGATTTGGGGACGATTTCTTTCCAACGAACTGATAATTGAAACTGCTCCAGTCTATTTCTTCTTTTTGTCTTGCAAAACGACGACCTTCAAGATTTTCATATGGCCCTCCCGGAAGAATTTTTAGAGCTTGTTGAATAATATTTATTGATTCCTTCATCTCATTGATTCTTACTAAATAACGAGCTAAGGAATCTCCTTCGTCTTGCCAGTGAATTTGCCAATCTAGTTTATCATAACATTCATAATGATCAATTTTGCGAAGATCCCACTGAACTCCCGAAGCCCTTAATGACGGTCCAGATAATCCCCAATTGATAGCTTCCTGTCTGCTTATAAGACCTACTCCCATTACTCGTCTTAAAAAGATTGGATTTCGCGTAATGAGTCGTTCATACTCATCTATTTTTGGTAGACAATATTGACAGAAATCTACACATTTATCTACCCACCCATAAGGCAAATCTGTGGCAACTCCTCCGATACGAAAATAATTGTGCATCATTCGCATGCCTGTAGCAGCTTCAAACAAATCGTAAATCAATTCTCTTTCTCGTAATATGTAAAAGAACGGGGTCTGAGCACCGATATCTGCTAAGAATGGACCGAGCCATAACAGATGAGAAGCTATTCGACTTAATTCGAGCATGATTATGCGTATGTAACTAGCTCTCTGGGGTATCTGAATGTTTGCCAATTTCTCCGATGCATTAACCGTCACCGCTTCAGTAAACATAGTAGCTAAATAATCCCATCTCGTCACGTAAGGAAGGTATTGCATAATTGTTCGGTTCTCCGCAATTTTTTCCATCCCTCGATGTAGATATCCCAGTATGAGTTCGCAATCAACAACATTTTCACCTTCTAAAACAACAATGAGACGAAGAACACCGTGCATTGATGGATGATGCGGACCCATGCTTACCACAATTGGATTCATATCTCTAGTCTGAATACTCGTAAGTTGCTTCCTTTCTAATAAAGAAATGACGTAAAATCCAATAGATGTTATAAAACACGATTTCCTCAGCTTAGGAAAAAATAGAAAAAAAAATGGAGAGAAAGAGAATAAAAAATAAAAGATCTAGGGTTACTAACTCTTCAATCCTCGAATGCCTATTTTTTTTAGTACTCTTATATATATATCTGTATTGTTGTTACACAAATAAGCTAAAAGACGTTTGCGTTTACCAAGTAATTTCCACAAACCTATTTGGGATGAGTAGTCATTGGGGTGTAATCCTAAATGAAAGGTAAGTTTGGATACTCGGTAGGTCGAATAATAAATTTGAGAAGCAGCAAACCCCGTATTTTTGTTCCTACTTAAAACCTTTGAATCAATAAATACCTGTTGTTTGTCCATAGCAATGTGAGTAGTTAGCATTATTCTATAGCCCGTTTCGGATCAATTATAGGGATTTGTTTGGTAGTTGTACCAAAACTTATTTTACACAAAAACCTAATTGTTTATGGGGTGTGGTATTTAAATACCACACCCCATAAACAATTAGGTTTTTGATCTTCATGTAGGATAGGTATATATCTTTTGACTTGCATTATCAGTTAGTTAATTAGAATTAGTCTAACGTCGACAAAAAGGATGTAGGCTATTATCGTTTAATTACTTCTAATTTAACAACTAGATGCGTCTTGTATTTTTCCTCCTTCTCATTTTAACTTGGAATAATCGGATACATCCGGAATTTAAGCGCTGCAAAGCGACTCCCGGTTGTTCCGCCGAGGCAAAATCTGCCAGTGCAAGCCAACTCCTCCAAGCGGTGACTGGCCCACAGAAAACGTTTGATTCTTTGAGTCTCACTTAGTCCTGGAAAATGAGAAGGATATTTCCTTTTGCCTTTTTGGTTTCTTTCAACTTCTAAAATAAGTTGGCCAGAGTTTTTCCATAGATGTGATTTTGCTGAAATTAAAAAACACCGAAGGAATCGAAATTCTCTGCGTCGCCGCAAAAGTAAAAGATCATCAATGTTATAAATATGAGATCTTTTGCAATTTCGTTCAGTCACTAAGTGAAACAGTTTTGAGATATAGCTATCGGTATATATTTTATTGTATAGGCGCTTGTTGGCTCTATTTTTTAATCTAGACCTATATTTGAGCACGGGATTGATTATTTTATACAATAGATTTTGCTCATCAAATACTATTGGTAAACGATGAGCCCAAATGATTGATAGGTTGTCGAGTAGATTAATCCTATTTGTGGTATTGAACCAGAAGTCTAACAGATCTGAATCTAGTTCGGTATTGGTGCATAGTGTGACCAAATCTTGATCATTTTCGAGCATGCTTATAATACCTATCAAGTTTTTAAATTTGTCTAATTCTGTTTCAAATTTCCATTTCCATCGATAAATAAAGTCAGCATCTTCTCTTTCCTCTAATAGTACCTCGTACAATTCATTCAAGACTTCTTGGAATCTGGTATTTATATCTAATCCTAATAAATAAAATTCACCATCTTTGAACAGACGGTTTTCTACCCCTCTTATTTTATTATTATTATGAAGTAAGCTTTTCATTTTTGCAACTCTTGGATCTAGCCATAGCATTAAATCAAGTTTAGAATTATATTTCAATTTTTTATCAAAATTCTGAGATTGAACAAATCTCTCAATCTTGTCTCTCCCTACTAATTCAACGATTCTTCGAATGCGATTCTTACAACGAAATCTTTGCGCAATAACATTACGCCGTACGGAAAAATTATGTATATCTCCATTTCGGACAAAATCGGTTAAGTTTTGTAGTAGATTTCTATGTCTATGGATTCGATTGAAATTAGTAAGTCGATTTATTAAAAAATTTCTTTTTGAGTAGATCGAATAGTTATGTATTTTACTTTGCGAGATTTGACGCTTCAGCTCATTCACAACATCTCTTCCAACCTCAAATTTATTCAAGCTAACTTTCCATTTATGAGGTGCTATCTCCTGCCAAGCTGATGATGGTAAATTGTATCTATAGAAAAAGTCTAACCAGTTATTCCAAGTATTTTCATCCAAGTTAGTCAATTTATTTGAAAATCCCCATTCTTTCACAGATTTTGCAATATGTTCACTAACAAACTTGGTGTCAATTTTGTTAGCTCCTTTCCCATTATCAAAAAGGCTTACCGAATGTTTTACAGACTTTAAAGGACTTGGAGATTTCGTCATAGTAGAATCAATGATTTCTCTTGGGTTCAAAACGACGTTACTGTAACTATCCTGTAAAATGTTTTTCCCAAAATTAATCCTATTCTTTTCATCAAAAATCAACAAATCTAGATCTAAGTTCTTTTCCACACCGATGTTCCATAAATCAAGATAGAGATGAGCTTGAGATGACGGGACAAAACGCAAAGAAATGTCTTTTGGTGATGAATTATTCCTCAGATTGATTCTATTTAACACTCTTGTTAATTGTTTTAGCAACACTAAGAATTCGTCAAAATAACGGATGAAAATCCTGTCAATTGTGAAAAACGAGTTTATTACAAATTCTTCAATATATTCGACAAAAAATATATGCAGATTCACTACCATTTTTTTATAATCTATATATTGATTTTGCTCGGAGCTTGGAAAATAGGCAAGATTTGTATTATCCAATATGGGCTCAATTGAGACTGGATTCATCAAAACGTCTTCGTACTCTAGTTTATCTTCTTCAATTCTTTTGTTTAGATTTATGAAATCATTATCTGCGTCAACCTTTTTCTCTACCCACTCTTTAGCAACCATTTGTTTACTCACGCTAATGGCTGGATATATCTCTCCACCAAAAGCAATAGATCTATCAATTTCTTTGAAAATATTTGAATTGGGTTTTACTATTTCATTTATAAAAACAGAAGTCTTCATCGAATGATTTTGATTGGAATTAAGATTGCTTAGTGCTTCTCCTTTGAGATTATAATTTAACAAAAAGTTAAATTCTTTTATTTTCAATAGTGTTGACTTTAATTTCAAATACCTTTCTAGATTGAAACTGATAAATTGGTAGGTGTGTTTTATTTGACGAGGCAATATCCTCCTACAAGTCGAAATCAATTTCTTTTGCACAGGTTTCCAAAAAGAACTTTCTTTTTGAATAGTCCCAAAAGGCATATCTGTCTGATATCCCAAAACGGTTAAATAAGTAAATTTTGGTTTTTTACGCTTTAACTTATTCTTTCTTTTTAGTCCTTGATTTTCGTTCAATCTAAATTCCATATCTTCTTTTCGAAAAGTTCCTTGTTTTCTACTTCTACTTGCTTGCCATGGCTTTAAACGAACCGGATACACGATTTTTATTTGGACACCTTCTCTTAACCAGCGTGGAGGTAAGTCATCTTGTGAAAATTCTTCACCGTCAAATGTACAATAGATGTGAATTTCTTTTTCCCACTTAATCCAATCCTTCTTCCATTCAGATTCTTGCCGGAGTAGGATACGGATAAAACTTTTCAAGACTATAAGCATTGGTAGTTTTATAAACTTTCGAAACCTCGATTGGAAAAACAGCATATATCCTCTTCCGTTGTGAATCGGACCTATGTCCGTTCTAGCTGCTATAGCTGAGCGGGCAAGCCTTGATTCAGTAATTAGATTCTCTTTTGTTAGTGGAGATATATCTAATAGCTGTTCTTCAAATCTGTAATTCACATTTTTTTTCCACTCAGCGAACCAAGCTTCAGGACTTAGAGTGGTCAACTGCTCGATTGGTAATCTGAAAAATATTGGTATTTCTACCGATCTAAGAAAAAAAGGCGAACGTATCTTTTCTTGAAGTGCTTTCCAAAGCAGGGTCTTTCGTCTCCTTGATCGCATCGAGCCCTTCATAAATTTACGTCGAAAATCGGATATTCTCGCATATCTCTTCACCAATTTTGCTGATCTGGTTTTCCTTTTTGGGGAAGTAATACCTACATTACGTAGTTTTCTATAGCGGAAATCGGTGTCTCCTCCTGGACCATCAAAATCATTTTCAAAATAAATTGCCACATTCCGAGCTAAATCCATAGTCAGATCTTCGATCTCGTGAATTTTTTGTATTCTTTTACCTGCATCTGAAGACTTTTCATGCCTATAAAATAAAAATGCTTTAAGAAAAGAGATCTGATTTGATTGACAACAATTTTCCTCTTCTTTTAAATAGGTGAAAAAAAGTGCTTGATTCTCATAATCTAAATTCAGAATTTCTTCCCATGTAACCTTGAGCTGAGACGAAGATTTCGCTTTATCTAAAATCTTTTGTACATCAAAGGCATATATAGATCTCTTTTTGAACATGAATTGAAACATACGTATACTTCTTCTCGACAAAGTTTGCCAAGTCAAAAAATACTCAAATCCGCGCTTCTTCCAGTAAACATTCTTTTTAGACATCCAATTCTTAAGAACATTTTTCCTAGCGGTACCTCTTAAAATATTACTTCTTTTTGATGTTTTTAAATTGTTCCATTCCCAGTCTCTTAAACTCAATTCCTCTACTGTTAGAAATGTTTGTGGGACTGGAATTCGTATACGTAAATTATTGGCAAAAGGATCATAGGTACATGGTATTTTTATTCTATTTTTTTTACCTTTAGTTAATCTGACTCTTTTTCCTATTGCTTTTGAAAAGAAAGAACCAGTATCTAATAATTTGACTCGATTCGTCAAATCTTTTTGAAAGAATTTTGCCTGTATCAATTTATCCGAAATCCAATTCCGAGATAAGAGATAGGTCCTAAAAGATCTAGGGGATATGGCCATAGACCGATACATTTACTTTTCAGAAATTGACAGACTGGGCAACGCTAAAAAAGACAATCTTTCTTTTCCATCAGTTAAACATTTTGTAAAAAAGTATGTTGCTGTTCTTCCTTTATAAAAGCTACTACTATTAGTTATGTCGAATCGACAATTTCTAATAAATCGATTGCCTCGATTTCCTCTTGAGAAGTCAAAGAAGGAAATGGGCCACGGTTTAAAAAACCACCACAGAATATCTTGATACTCGGCAATTTCCCAGAATTCAACTTCTTTATCATGGGACTCATTCATAAACTTTGTGGTCCAAAAAGATACGGGTGCTCTTCCGAGATACGCCACGGTTTTTATTATAGAAACAATACTAAAAGTTGTGTATATGGAACGTTTTGCTAAGAGATAAAGCATTGGAGAGTCTCTTTCTACACGAATTAAAAGTAGTTTAGATAAATAGTTAAATATGGCCTGACCCATTAACCAGCCTCCAAGGGCGGCAACCAAAAATAATTTATTAGTACTATACCTAAAAAATACAAGATAGGTGAGTCTGCTCAAGACAGGATTTGGTAATAAAATTGGATTAAAAAATTGAAACATAAAACTGATCAAAAATAATCTTACTAACCTTAAATCATGTAATGATGTAACAGGGCGCAAAACCTGATAATTAGGAAAATCTTTTATTATCAAGGAAAAAATCAATGTATATGGAATCGCTACGATAGTTAGTACATGTGGTTTTAACAAGAATAGGTAGATTGGTGAATAATATATTGATAAAATGGTTATCAGTTGTGCCAGCATAGACCCGCTTAGAGAAATTAGACCACTTAGATTTCCCCCTAAAAGAAACGATCTTACACAAAAGATTTGTGAAGGTCCCATAGGTAATGTTGAAAGTAACCCGTAGTATAGACCAAAAAGTATATAAGGACTCATCAATTTTATCCAAGGAAGTATCGAAAATAGATTTGTATTCGTTGCAGTTTTATTGATGTGTAGAATATTTGATTCATATTTTGTTTGCCTGCCGTCTCACATAATGCACCTATAGGATCTTGGTTTTAATCTTAGTTATTTATTTCTTATATTATGCCTCGTCTCCATAATTAAGTTAACACTTTATCAATATTATATATGTTAATGCAATAGTATTCAAGCAATTTCGAAAATTCAATTCTAGTTTTCAAATAAAAATTGGTAATTACTATTCTTAATCGCAAAAGAAACGGTAAATAGACAAAAAAAGTTTTGATTAAGAAATTTACCAAATGCAACTATATACCTCCTCATATTGATTGGCTACCAGTTGTTACATCTATTTCAAAAATAGAATTAAAGTAAATTAATGTTCTAACGTTTGTTTCGATAAACTACGAGAGTTTGGGGTGAATCCGCCTCTTCGTCGCAATGGACGAGTAACCAATTCAAGAATATCTCGAGCATTGCTAGACCCATGAATTTGTGCAAATGTAAATTCGACTGACCATTTGGTATCTATATTTCTAGCCTCTAATGGATTGGCATGGGCCATTCCAGTGATAGCCAAATGGGGTTTCAACTCACGCATACGCTGGACCTGACTATAATTGTCAGGTTTTTCAACAATTCGAGGTGAAGGAATTCTCATGTTCTCACAAGTTTGTTGGAGAAACAAAAGCTCAGCTGATTGATATCGTTTATCCATATACGGAATACCTATTTCGTAAACAATCATTCCGCATCGAATGAAAAATCTTGCTAAAGAAATTTCTAGCAAATTATCTCCCATGAAAAAAACGGACTTACCTTTTATTATTTGAATGTAATCTTTATTCTTTTTCCATATCTGGTTTTCCCTCTCTTCCAAACCTTCCGGTTTTAAATTGAAAATTGAACAAATCTTTTCGATCCAAGCGCGTGTTCCATCTGGACCAATAGGAAAAGGTGCTCCAATTAACTGACATTTTCTTCGACGCATTAATGTTGTTGCTGTGCGACTTAAAAAAGGGTTTACCCCACAGACATATATCCCTTCTCCCAGTTTAGGAAGTTCGTTATATCTCTGAGATGGTAGCCATCCCGAAACAAAAACTGATTGACGTTTCAATTCCAAATTCAGTTGCGAAGCTACACTTGAAGGGAGTGATCCAAAAAGTACTAAATTAGATCTTGTCAATCCTTCTTTTTGATAAATAGGTTTGTTAATTGAATTATTGTTAATTCTAACAAGGTGCTCGATTCCACCTAACCCTAACATTTTTTTGCTTGTATCACAATGCTTGTAGTCCGGACAACGATGCGCCATAGCAGCTAACACAGTATCTTCGCCTTGAGTAAAAGCGTAATCTAATCCATTTGCTCGTGCTACAATGATAGGTATTCCAAGTCGTTTTTCCAAAATCGGTGCTATACCTTCCAAATCCATTTTTATTATTTCCGTGGTACAAGTGCCTATCCAAAAAATAACACTGGGATTCCTATCGTTTTTTATATTTAAGCAAATTTTTTCCAATTCTTCTTGATCGTTTAATTTAGCCGAAATATCTCCCTCTTCCAATTCTGCCATTGCATAGCGAGGTTCCGCAAAAATCGTGACTCCAAGAGCATTTTGTAAAAAATAACCACAAGTTTTTGTACCTACTACTAAAAAAAAACTATCCTCAATTTTTTGATATAACCAAGCTACACAACTAATCGGGCAAAATGTGTGATAATTCCCAGTTTCACATTCAAAAGCAGGGGTCTCCAAAGTTTTCATAAAGACTTTTCCTCAAATTAGATTAAAAAAGTTTAGATAGAGATCTTGTTAGAATAGTAAATGAATTCTTTCCATTATTAGATAATTGTGAAGCTGAGAGGGACATCTTGTTGTTTATATTCAATTTCTTTTGCACCACCAAAATTGGCATTTAGATAAAAATCAGATAATAAATTAAACAATTCCCTATCTGGAATTTCTTTTGGTACGACTCCTTCTGGTTCAGAGAGAATTTGATCTGCTATATTTAAATAAAAGTCACAAACATAATTCAAATTTGGTTGATATTCCGCCATTTCAAACAAAGTTTTTCCTTTTACCCTCGAGACGCGAATATCTTCGACTAGAGGCAATACTTCCAATACAGGCATTGGACAAGCTTCTACATATTTATCAATAAGGTCTCTCTCAGATGTTCTATTTCCAACTAAACCCGCCAACCGCAAGGGATGCGTCTGGGACTTTTCCCTGACTGAGGCTGCAATACGGTTTGCTGCAAAAAGGGCATCGAATCCATTATCAGTTATAATAATGCAATAATCTGCATAATTTAGAGGAGCAGCGAACCCCCCGCAAGCAACATCTCCCAAAACATCAAATAAAATAATGTCATATTCGTAAAAAGCATTTAATTCCTTTAATAATTTTACCGTTTCTCCAACAACGTATCCTCCGCACCCAGCTCCTGCCGGGGGTCCCCCAGCTTCTACACAATCTACCCCACTATATCCTTTGTAGATAACGTCTTCAGGCCATACGTCTTCATAGTGATAATCCTTCATTTGTAAAGTATCTATAATTGTAGGTATTAAAAATCCTGTTAGTGTAAATGTACTATCATGTTTTGGGTCACATCCTATTTGTAATACTTTTTTTCCACGTCTGGCTAAAGCTATTGATATGTTGCAACTTGTTGTTGACTTCCCAATCCCGCCTTTTCCGTAAACTGCTACTTTCGTTTCACGAAGCTCCAATTCGCGTCCATTCCCGGCTATTATTCATCTTCCCTGTCTCCATATTTTTTTCTGTTTCCCCTATCCTACCTGTTTTCCTTCTTCAAAGATTTTGGGGTGGAAGGATCCTGTGACTATTCTACTACGCCTCCCAGAAGGGGGGAAGAGAAACCACTGATTGGTGATTGATCAATATGAATCGTGTGAATCGTGGGAGGGGGGCTGGGTTGATCTTGACCTCGTCTTGGCCGATTGCCCCCCCACCTCCTCCCATGCCCATGATTTGGGGGCCCCTCCAATCAAGTCAAGGGGGATTGCTATCGCCGCCACCTCCTCCTATAATGGGATTTAGGGCGTACGTAAAGTTTACGAAATAGCATAGAAAGATTAGCGCCTCCCACTCCCTTATTTTTGGAAGTTGCTTCCGAAAAAAAAAAGAGGTCTTCAAGTGTGTATGAAACTGAATCCACTACCACCTTCCCCGGTAGCTCAGCGGTAGAGCGGTCGGCTGTTAACCGATTGGTCGTAGGTTCGAATCCTACCCGGGGAGATTCATTTCATATCTACGTCGATAATTCCCAGTAATTAGATTATGACCCACCAATCATTGAATGGTTTACCTTCGTGCTTATTTCAAGCCTCAACACCAACAAATGGAGACAGGAATACTGGCGCCCCTCCTCTCGGTAGCTCCAATGACGCCATTGAGGCGTCGTTTTTTAATAGTTTTCACTTCAATTCAATCCAGTGTATCGAATGACTGGAATGAGCGAATTAATGATTCAACTGGGGGGTAGACCCAGAATTCTATTTTTAAAAAAATACGTATCAATGTTGATACGAAAGATTTACTTCGTTTGCAGAATTCCTGCGGAATAGCCTTATTATTTCTCCTAATCTCATTTTTCAGTAAGGATACTCCTACCATTATCACATAGTGACTGGTCTCCAACTCTGCTGGGATTGGATTTTTTGTATAAGTAAGAGGAAGATAGAGATCTTCCTCTTACTTATTTGGCTTTCAATTCTATGGCTAGAGATCTAGACGGAGTGGGGAGTATCTAACTGAAGAAACAACAGTTGTTTTACGACATTGAACTCTCGTAAAGGAATTCTTTCATTGTTCGATCCAGCGATGCTTCACCAAACCGGAACGGATTGGATAGATATTCACAAGTTTCAAGCAACATATTATAGATAATAAAATCCTGAAATGGGGAACGGTTCCGTCTCATCCACCTGTTTCTATGAACCAGAAGCCTAAACCGAAGAAATCGTACCGGGAAATCCTCCGCTATCGTGTAGCAATCCAAACGAACGGGAGTAAATACCTGCGGATATTGCAGATGTATGTCCATTAGAAAAGTTTCTTTGGCGTAGTCGGAATCTCGTTCCTCCTCATCCGAAGGAAGATTATTCCACCGAGTAATAGACGGGTCGGGTTTCAATTTCGGATTATCTTCACGATAGAGAAAGAAATTTTTAATTTTCTTATTTGACATCTTTTGAAGGCGCTGCCTTCTCATACCGTAAATGGTGTAAAGCCTCCGCGCTAGTTCTTTTGTCGGCAACAAGTTGCGGCTCAGAGAAGGAATATTAGGGTCTGGCTGAAACAAAAGCATGGGGTCCCAGATGAAGCGCCCCCCAAAGAGTCGAGTTGTTTCATTAAATCGATCACAATGTGTTTCATACTCGTTAGATGAGTCGCCAGAGATTCCCAATTCGAGAAATTGCTCACGTAACAATAGATTATCCAATCGGTTTTCTAATCTTTTAATAAAGTGATCTGTTACATTAGTGACAGATTTTTCAAAACTGAAAAGATACCCGCTTCTCTCGCGCCATTTTCTTTTTTCCCCCTTAATCTTATTGAATTCAAAATCTTGTTGGGGTATATAATTCTGATTGTGGTAAAGGAGAATTAATTTATACAAAAGGTTGGGTTCGGATAATATCCCCATCAATTCATAAGTCCCGCCTCGCAAGAAACGGAGACGCCAAGCCTTATGGGACCAAGTAATCTCACGCGACACCTCTGTCGTCGAGTTTATTAATTCGGGTGACTGTTGCATCTCGGAATTGGTTAGACTACTACTAAGTCTCGCCCTTCTCAGAAATTTAAAGGAGCGGTTTGTAGAGGTTACACCTGAGCAATGCTTGGGTTTTCCGATAGGAAAGGGAATAGAAAAACTCCTATTGCGTTGACCCCCCCCCTCACAAATTTCTGAACGCGAGAAATTATTCGATAGGTTTTCTAGAACACCACAAGCTAGGTTTAAGCCATTTTCTACGAGTTTATCGAGAACAATGAAATTCTCTTTTTTTCTCATATCCATTTGGAATGAATCGCGAGCTACTAATTCAGCTAGTAGCCCTAGGAGATGCGAAAACAAAGTGAATTCATCAATTGTTGATTTGGTTATTGAAGGTTCCACATACCAGTTAGACAAATAATAAAATCGCATCTTCAACGCGTCACGACCAATAAATGGCATATCCGTGAAATAAGTATCTATCAAACTATTCTTCGAAGTGGCTTCCGCTATCTCGTAGGAAGAGATTTCCCATTCAGAATCAGATTCCACCCCATTGCCCATATCACTAACAGCCGAATGCTGTCTATGCAAAGCTAATCCAACGACATTGTTGCATACAAACTTTTTCCTTCTGCAAGTACCTATTAATAACGCTTCATTAGCGAGAAAGGATAGATCTCGTTTACTATAACCCGTAGTTCCAGACACAGTATCCTCAAGGAGAGGCGGATTAGCCCCTATATGAAAACCTTTGATACGTAATAGAATTGACAATTCTTTTTGACGTTGACGCCCATTGGACTTTCGAAAATTTATTAATTAGTTTAACCGATTCGGAGCTACTGAAGCTGGATCTATCCTCGCAGGTACGTGAGTCGTGGCAATAACAACATTCTTGCGGATGTTGGGGTTGCCCAGCTTGTGACCAATACTCTTCAATATTTGGCAAAGTAAGAATTTGGGATCAGCTTCTAGCTTATTATACGAACGATGAATATTCAATTCATGAATATCTTGAATCCATAGTGTACAAGGAGACATTTCCTTTGCTATTTCAAAGACGAGAATTAATCGGTGTACGCTCTCTTTCGAGATGAAATTTCCACGTACATTGCTGAAAAAGGATCGGTTGTATATGAACTTCTTTAGTGGTAGTTTCACTACTGGAAAGTAGGAGTTGAATGCTACATCTCTAATAATAGAGGATCGGCCAGTTTCTATAGGTCCTACTAGCAAAATCCCTTTAGATGGTAATAATCCCGATTGAAGTGAAATAGGTATGTCACAACATGGCATGTTCAGTATGCCGTCTCTTTGTCTTGTTGTTGCTGAAAATATAATATTTCTCCCGAAGGCGGAAAAAGCCCACTTCTCCACAGGATCCAACTTACAGATCTTGTGACCCAATAGATCATTTTGCCAGAATTGAAGTAAGTATGCCAAAACATTGGATCTTCCTCGTGGGTAAGGTTCATGAAAGATATTGTTGCTCAATAAGTCATAATTGGATTTTGATTTCGATGCATATCTGTAAATAATTCTAGTCGTTACTAAATATTGAGTCAGTAATTCTTTACTATTTTCTATAATATCAGAGCTTTCTCTACGAAATATCCATGAATCAAGTTCATTTTTAATGAGAAGAAAAAAAATTATATTATTTACATAACTCAAGAATCTAGTCAAGGAATGGATTATTAGATCTCTCGTTAACATTTAGCTTGTCGGAGGGGAATACATTACCTTTTTCAAATAGGATCCACGCATTGGGTCTGTTAAATATTCAATGGTATCGAAACGTTTCCATGAACGAAAGAAATTGGAACCCGAAACGGCAGACAAAGGATGTTTCAATAACGCGAGAACAACTAATATTGAGAGGATGCAGCAATAGAAGATAGTCCTATCGGAAAATTGAGATACCGACCATTCTCCTGGATGTGACATCTCCAGTTCATCGGGGATTTTTTCGGAAATGAGAAAATCTATCTCGGATGATAGGGCACGGATAGAATTGTTTTCGAATCTCAATCCTAGCCTTTGCAAATTTCGTAATAAATAGCCTTTTGCGCCACCTACTAAATCCTTAGCAATTCCCTCACAAATTCTAGGAAGATCATGATTTGAGTCATAACTTAATTTAAGTACTATTTCTGGATATGTTTCTCTGATCAGGTCGTAGAAGTATCTCCACCAGGTGGGGGTAAAAAACAGAGGTATATAATCTCTCAATAAGCTCCATTTTTCATCCATACTGTCTCTCCAAAAGATCCAAGAGATCTTGTATTTGTTCAAATCTTTTGATAATCCATTAAAATTGGTGAAATAGGACAGGCAAGTAGCTTCTTCCCGGGCAGATGAATCTGCAAACCTCGCATCTTCGTGGGGAACCTCCTTTCCAATTGATCCCGCTAGAAATTTCGATGTTACATCATTGCATAATGAGAATCTTAGCAACCAATAAGGTGTATCCAATTCTTCTGGTTCCCAAAAATATCCAATAGACAAACCGTTTTGATTCCTGGTGGAACCGTCTAATTCATTTTTAACAAACTTCTTTGAATTGGCTTGATCTAGTACCAGATTCCAACGAGGTTGGGATCGCTGATAGTCGGAGGAGTTTACCGACGCCTCTTTTGAAAAAACCCCATCGTTACTGCACGAAGATAGGGACGAGTCTATCGCTTCACAAGGGGATGAGTTCAAACTTGCCAGTAACCGGTTCAGATCCGAAATAGAATTGGGAAGTCCATCTAAGTGAGTTACTGTTGTTGCAGATTCATGCAGATTAGATGAAATGGATTGAATTGGTTTGAGTAAGTGACCAGTTGCCTTCCGTGCTGTTTGTTTCGATAAATTGGATGATAACGAATCTGACAGTTGGGGATGAATAGATGAGATGATCTCAGATGAGATGGCTTTCTCATCGGAGCCCACAGAGAAGTTTTCCAACACGTTGAGATAACTACTGTTGCATCTCCCGATGAAGAAACCCCCTTCGATTCTTGAAATAAACTTGTTTCTATCGCAGCTCCGTACAGGTGAGTCGTTTAATTTATTTATTTGATCGGAATTGTTTTTTGAAATACCCCCACCAATATTCTTAATTGAATCTCCCTCACGGTTTAAATCATGCAGAAACAGATTCCAAATTTGCCACCTTGTAATGGAAAAAGCATCATTTGAAAATCTTGCTCGGATAGCTTCGATGCGAGGCAACCCAGGAATAGTGGGCGCAGGTTTCAGTGCGGTCGAGGAGCCTACCGATTCTTGACCTCTCAACAGTCTAGGCTTAAGCTCGATAAAAAAACTTCTCTTTCTTCTAAGAATTGTGTTGAGAGAAAGTATCTGTCCGTGAACGTCACCTTTACATAAACTTGAGAAAAAAACAAAATCAATAAGATCCATTTCGTTCAATGTATAAGAATATATATCGTCCAATTTCTCGATGCAGTAATCAATGGTATCTATTATAGCTTTCTGGTGAGTATGAGTAGCCTCAGCAACAAGCATTTTAGACAGAAATAACAAATCAAGAAATCGGTGGAAATAGTTCTTGGTATGTTGATTGGTACTGCCGAGACAGGCACCTGGCTTATTTAGTAACTCGTTCCTCATTATTGACACACGGCAAATTAATTCTTCCAAGTCATCCCTCATTTCTTTTCCAAAAGATTTTCCGACAGTCGAAAGAGACAAATACCCTGTTGTATCGAGCCATCTATGCACATTTGATTGAACATTCTTACACTCATCAATTCGGGAGGTAATATATTTGTTCAATAGACGCTCCACATTATCCTTCCACTCAAATACTGTTTATTCAGTTGCAATTCTTGCTAGGATGGTGTATTCTCTGCTCCCCGTCCAGACAGCCAGCCAATATTTTATTTGGGAGAAATATTCAGTGGATAACGCACAGAAGTAGTCGTGTAGAATAAATATGCATGTTGGGTATAGAGATATGATTTCACTTCGCCCATACAATCTAACTAGATAATATATCGAATCTAGATTTCCCCTTCCGTTCAACTTTTTTGAAAAATGATTCTTTTCACTTTGATTAGTTGTTTCTTTAGGTATCCCTAAACATGCTTCAAAATAATTTGTAAAAATATGATTGAAGTCAAAGTATCCGCTACCCGCTAACCCAAGTTTCTGGCCAGATAGTTCAGTAAACGTAATATTTGACTCCATTCTCGGTGGGAAAATTCCTTTCTGGGATTTGAAGCTATTACTGACGTCAATAACTTTTTCTCCATCAAGAATAAGGTTCGATTTATTAATTCTCGAGGTCAAGTTGGTTAGTCGGTTGATTAATTGATTTCTAATTTGTGAATAAGCATGTAGAACGGGAAAGTCTTTCCCATATTTTTCAGAATCTAATCCGGATAGAAAGTTATGAAACAAAATCGTTTTTTCACAAGACGTAAACGAAGACAAATGAGAAAAGCCTTCTTGCTCAAAGCAAAAAGCCGATCCATCTCCTCGGTGATCTGCTGAATCTATGGATTCAAGTAGCGATTTGGCACAGGGGTCCAATCCTACGGGACTTAATGGATCGCTTCTCAACCGTATCGCTTGGAACCGATCCAGATCTTGTTTGTTACGAATTTCCCGAAGAAGCGACGAATCAAAATTGTTTTGGCAGCAGTCACTTCCCTTCTTGGAAACTAGAAATTGGTTATAGAATTTGAAAAACCTAATGGAATTTTGCAGATACCTATCACCACGAACCGTTTGAATCTCTTCAATATCATCTTTGAATATATCTCCGCCAAATAGAAACAGGGGGAAATCGATCGTTATGCGTGCCTTCCATCTACCGGAAACCAAGGGAGCCATTACATCATAACGGATTTTTTCCTCATTTGGGAAACCTGCGGAAATTGAAATATCTTTGTTTGAATCTAAGTAGTAGGAAGCCGACACTCCCCCTTTCCTATTTTTTAGGATAGATAGAAATCTTTTAAATCTAAGGAAGCAGTTGCGGGAGAAATCACCGAGATTTTCCGCCTGTTTCTTTCTTATACCGTCACCTCCATTAATGACTTTCGTTAATACAAAACTTCTCTCAATCGGGTTTTTGTCACTCAAGCGGTACATAAAGGTTGGTATCGTTAGCAGCATCAGCACCTCCAAGGTGATGCTACTACCCCTCATTACTGAATGACGCAGATTGCGTAAAAACAGTGAACTCAGAAATCACAAGTCAGATAATCTGATAAAAGGTTCGGCGGTGGAAACTGGAAGAACAACAAGTTCTTTGAGATGTTGATTTTTCAATAATTTGAAGAAGTATTTCAATGCATCGACTTTCAAAAAGTCCCAAACTTTAGATTTAGATGAAGAGTCGGGGCCTCTTACTCCTACTCTTCTTTCTACTACCTTTTTCACCATAGTTTTTTCTTCCCTGTTTCTTATGATACTATTTATCTATTCTATTTCCCATATCTCCATATCTATTCTATTTCCCATATCTACTCTATTATACCGATAATTTTGGAAATTTCAAGATGGGACAGAAGAAATATATCATAGGAATCTGGTTATTTCTGTAAATAGCTGCATCCAGAACTGGAATGAGATCGGGGATTTCCAAATGTTATTGTTGAAGAGACCAGGTATATACCTTATCTATCTCAACAGATTCTCTCCGCTCTGAACAGGCAGAGCGGCGGTATTGACTTACCCGGATTGGGCGAACGACGGGGATTGAACCCGCGCGTGATGGATCCACAATCCATTGCCTTAATCCACTTGGCTACGTCCGCCCTCTTTGTTAATTTAATAGTGAGGGGTTTTCCAAATTTGGACAAGATCTATCCGTTAATCTAGAGAAATTATTTCATTGATGCAGTCCATATTAACTGCATTATATACCAAGACGACAGAGAATCTGTGAAGTGATAAATGTATTCCCAACTCCTTCCACCCAAAAGATTGAAGAATTGCAAGCATTTAGTGAGTAGAAATAGAAACTCTTTAAAGCATTAATCCCGGAGGGATATTCTTACAACTCCTTTTCATTCTCAATCTAAGGTCGGAAACTGATGACCGTGAAGTTGTGACAGGCCGAGAACAGCCTATTTCTCCGTTCTACCGTACAAACCTTGAGGGCACCAAACCCTATCTTCCGAAGTTGAAGGGTTTGGTATCCAGTTGTGCTGCACGACCAGACAAATATTATCCGTTTATAGAAGGGGCTTCAACAGAAGCTAAGTCTAGGGGGAAGTTATGAGCGTTACGTTCATGCATGACTTCCATACCTAGGTTGGCACGGTTTATGATGTCAGCCCAGGTGTTTATAACACGACCTTGGCTGTCAACTACGGATTGGTTGAAGTTAAAACCATTCAAGTTGAATGCCATGGTGCTGATGCCTAAGGCGGTGAACCAAATACCTACTACGGGCCAGGCAGCTAAAAAGAAGTGTAGAGAACGAGAATTGTTGAAGCTAGCATATTGGAAGATCAAACGACCAAAATAGCCGTGAGCAGCTACAATGTTGTAAGTTTCTTCTTCTTGACCAAACTTATAACCTGCATTAGCAGACTCATTCTCAGTAGTTTCTCTAATCAAACTAGAAGTTACCAAAGAACCATGCATAGCACTGAATAGAGAGCCGCCAAATACGCCAGCTACACCCAACATGTGGAAGGGATGCATAAGGATGTTGTGCTCAGCCTGGAAGACGATCATGAAATTGAAAGTACCAGAAATGCCCAGAGGCATGCCGTCGGAGAAACTTCCTTGACCAATAGGGTAGATCAAGAAGACGGCGGCAGCAGCTGCAACTGGAGCTGAGTAAGCGACAGCAATCCAAGGACGCATACCTAAACGGAAGCTTAGTTCCCACTCGCGACCCATGTAGCAAGCTACACCAAGTAGGAAGTGAAGAACGATCAGTTCGTAAGGACCACCATTGTAAAGCCATTCATCGACGGAAGCTGCTTCCCAGATTGGATAGAAGTGTAACCCAATAGCTGCAGAAGTAGGAATGATAGCACCAGAGATAATGTTGTTACCGTATAGCAAAGAACCAGAAACGGGCTCACGAATACCGTCAATATCTACAGGAGGAGCTGCGACGAAAGCAATGATGAATACAGAGGTTGCGGTTAGTAGGGTGGGAATCATCAAGACACCGAACCATCCAATGTAAAGACGGTTTTCGGTGCTGGTGATCCAGTCGCAAAAGCGACCCCATAGGCTTGCGCTTTCGCGTCGTTCTAAAGTTGCGGTCATGATAATTTTTGGTTTTCGAAAAGGAGTTAGTGATTCCCCAGGATGGTAAGCCTGTTACTTCTTAGTCTAACACAAAAACCTATCTGTGTCAACCAAAATACATTGAGTCTCTAAAATTTTTGGACACAGGGGCTTTTTCCCGTATCCAAAAATTTTTTGTCACTTATTTAACAACATAAATTTTCTAAGACAAAAGAGAGAAGGGGAAAATGGGAAGTTTTCTTCCACGCGATGCGCGCCCCTGATCAATTTATTTTGGTCTCCAAGAAACTAATCCTACGTCAAGCCTTTTCACGAACAGAGCACTCCGCAACTTCGCATCGACCGCCGTATCACAAAGATTATAATAATTAACAAACTGAAAAGGAAGTAGTCGTAAACCCCTCACTTATCCATTTCCGCGTGGTATTTCTTGATTCCCCAGAATTTGTGCCCCGGTTCCAATCCGCAACGAAATCTTTGTGGATTGGAACGAATCTAAACAAAACTAACGGAAGTGGGCAAAAGCTTTGTTAGCTTCCGCAACTTTATGAGTCTCCTCCTTTTTCCGTATGGCACTACCGGAATTTCTGGCGGCATCCATCAATTCATCACTCGATCTTAAAGCCATACTTCGACCTGAGCGTTTTCGACACGCGATTAATGACCACCGGATGGCCAAAGCTTTTCCTTCTGCAGGTACTACTTCAACGGGAACTCGATAAGTGGATCCACCTACACGTTTGGTTTCCGTGACTACATCGGGAGTTATCCCACGCACTGCCTGTCGCAGAACAGACAGTGGGTTCCTATTTGTCTTTTATCTAATCCGCTTCATAGCCTGATAAAAAATCTGATAAGCTAGTGATTTTTTGCCGTTTCTCATGATACGATCAACAAGCATGTTTACTAATCGATTGCGATAAATTGGATCCGATTCGATATTTCTAATTTTGTTCACTACATTGCTCCGATGTACCACAAGTTTACAATTATGTCAAACTTCAATCAATTTTTCTTTGTTGGCGCTATCTTAAGCTACTATTTTGGCTTCTTCACTCCATATTGTAGAGTGGATCCACCGGTTAGTTTAGTGGGGATCTCCCTCCAAACTGCACGTGCGACTTTCGTCGAATACAGCTTTCCATATGATTGAATAAAAACTATCCAAGCGATTTCCAATCAATTTTTTATAGAACGCAAATCATATTTACTCATTGCACATTGAGCATCCGTTTCCTTTTTTTTTTTCACATAAGTAAAAAATTAGGTATGGGAAAGAAAAAATCTTGCAATTCAATTATCTTACTCGTAATGTCCGTAGGTTTCTCGATCCAATTGGTAGCTGTATACAAAGTCTCCGCCGAATATCCGTAATCGTAACCTGAATCCGTTCCAGAAGGAAAAGACTTTTCTTTTTAGGTGGGAGTCCGGGTAAAACTCAACTTAACCTACTGGAATAAAACACCTTAGACACCAAGCTGTTTCACACAAATAGACGGATAATAACCAATCTTTGTAGTAGCAGGCTTCAGTCCCCTGACAATGCTGGGTCGGCTACACATTTGACATATCAGAAGAACTGATACGGAATCATTGCGATGATACAAGTTGTGACAATGTTCTGCAACGCACTAGAACGCCCTTTTTTACGGCCCTTCACTCCTACAGCATCTAAGGCTCCTCTGACAATGTGATACCTAACGCCGGGTAGGTCTTTGACCCTTCCGCCTCTCACAAGGACCACCGAATGTTCTTGCGAATTGTGGCCAATACCTGGTATGTAAGCCGTTACCTCAAACTTGGAGGTTAATCGAACTCTGGCGACTTTACGTAGGGCAGAGTTGGGTTTTTTTGGTGTAGTTGTGAAATAGTCGACAGCTACAACGTCGCTATACAGAACCGTACGTGAGATTTCCACCTCATACGGCTCCTCGTCATTCAATTACTGTTGAGGGGAGAACTCATCCAAGTCGTTTCTGACTACAAGTACAAAAAGCAATTTACGGGATAAATTTCATTCTTTTTCCCCGCAAATCTATTTTCAAAGTGTTGTCTCTGCGCCTTTTGCCGGATTGCAAAGAAGCAACGCAGATAGAGAAATAAAATATATATCAAATTGATGCATGGGTTTACCAACGAACGATTTTCCTGTTTTCGCGTCAGTAAGCCAGTAATATGAGGCGGGTTGAGTATGGAGTAGATTGACGAGTCGGTATCAGCTTATCCACATCATTAATCATTTTACAAAAAGGAATTCATTTTAAAATGGAGGTAGTTCCAATCTCTCACTCTCGTTCTTCATTTCGTTTTGACGAGGCTACCTAAGGAGGATTCGACAACCTAACCAACTACCCACTAAGTAGTTGAGCTAAATTCTAGATTTTTAGAAAATAGGAGGGATCCGATGACTACTTGGAGTTTAGCAGCGATGACGACGCAAAGAAAGCAACGGGAAAAACCGGGGATC